GAGACCGGGACCTTTTATCATGACTTCTGCTCGTTGCATACCTTGATCAACTACTGTACGAATAGCATTTGCTGCGGCAGTTTGAGCGGCAAAGGGTGTCCCTCTTCTCGTACCCTTGAATCCACAAGTACCGGCCGAGGACCAGGAAACCACCCGCCCCCGCACATCTGTAACTGTGACTATGGTATTATTGAAACTTGCTTGAACATGAATAACTCCCTTTGGTATTCTACGTGCACTCTTACGTGAACCAATACGTACATTCCTACGTGAACCAGTTCTCGGTATAGCTTTTGCCATATTGTATCATCTCATAAATATGAGTCAGAAATATATGGATATATCCATTTTATGTCAAAACATATTTCTTATTTGTACATTGAGCCCTTTAGCGGGTCTGATTATCCTTGTCTTTGTTTATGTCTCGGGTTGGAACAAATTACTATAATGCGCCCCCGCCTACGGATTAGTCGACATTTTTCACAAATTTTTCGAACGGAAGCTCTTATTTTCATATTTGTCATTCCTTATCTTAATTCTTTTTTGGTAGAAAATAAGTTTCTTGAAATTTTGCATCTCGAATCGTATCGAATAAAAATGACCTAATCTTTCGAATCCTTGTTTCGGAGTCGATAAATTATACGTCCTCTGGTTGAATCATAACGACTTACTTCAATTTTGACTTTATCTCCTGGCAGTATCCGTATAAAACTACGTCGGATCTTTCCTGAAACGTAACCTAGAATCAGATCTTCATTATCTAACCGAACTCGGAACATGCCATTGGGAAGCGATTCAGTAATTAAACCTTCATGAATCCATTTTTGTTCTTTCATTTCAGGTAAAGCCCCCCTGAAGTATCAATTAATGGAGGAAAGACGATATTAGACAACTCACCCCCTTTTTTTTTTTTTTTACAAATAGGAAGAGGTTTCGGATCCCATTTGGATATTAAATGGATTACCATATATAACACAAAATTTCTCCACCGATTCGTTCTAGTCGAGCCTCCCGGTCTGTCATTATACCCCGAGAAGTAGAAAGAATTACAATTCCCATCCCACCTAAAATTCTAGGAATTCGTTGAGAGTTAGAATAGATTCGTAAACCGGGTCTACTGATCCGTTTTAAATTTAAAAAATTTCTATAGGGTCTTTTCCCATTCCTTCTATGTCGAAGGGTTAAAACCAAAAAATATTTGTTTTTTTCTCGATGTTTTCTGACGTTTTCGATAAAACCCTCTCGGAAAAGTATTTTAACAATATTTTCGGTAATATTAGTAGATGCTATGCGAACAACTCTTTTTCTATCCATATCAGCATTTCGTATAGAGGTTATTATCTCAGCAATAGTGTCTCTACTCATGATGAACTAAAATTATTGGTGTCTCAAAATTGGATATAATCAACATGTTTTTCTTTTTTTTTTTTTTATTGATTTATGAATAGGAATTTTGCAAGGTATATGCGTGAGACACAATCTACGAATTAATCTAGTTCTTAATCTATTTCTTTCAAATACCCCAAAGATATCACGATCTCATTTTATTTTATAATACCTCGGGAGCTAATGAAACTATTTTAGTAAAATTCAATTGTCTCAATTCACGGGGGATTGCCCCAAAAATTCGAGTTCCTTTTGGATTTCCTTCTTGATCAATCACAACTGCAGCATTGTCATCATATCGTATTATCATACCGCTGTCACGTTTTAGTTCTTTACAGGTACGAACAATTACAGCTCTCACTACTTCTGATTTTTCTAGGGGCATATTTGGTACTGCTTCTTTAATCACAGCAACAATAACGTCACCAATATGAGCATATCGACGATTACTAGCTCCTATGATTCGAATACACATCAATTCTCGAGCCCCGCTGTTATCCGCTACATTTAAATGGGTCTGAGGTTGAATCATATCAAATTTTTTGTTTATTCTTCCAATGCAAAGGATGAAGAAAATAAAAGAAATATTGTTTGTCCAAAAAAAGAAACCTGCGTTTTTGTTTCATCCCTAAGATTCATCTCTGTCGGTTCTACATTTTTATCCCGAAATAATAAATTGAGTTCGTATAGGCATTTTAGATGCTGCTATTAAAATAGCCCTTCTAGCTATATTTTCGGTTACTCCACCCATTTCATATAGTATTCGCCCCGGTTTAACAACAGCTACCCAATATTCAGGGGATCCTTTCCCCGAACCCATACGTGTTTCAGCAGGTCTTACTGTAACTGGTTTGTCTGGAAATATACGGACCCATATTTTTCCACCACGGCGTGCATTTCGTGTCATTGCTCGTCGACCTGCTTCGATTTGTCTAGATGTGATCCAAGCAGGTTCAAGTGCCTGAAGAGCATATTTACCGAAACAAATATGATTACCTCGATAAGATATTCCCTTCATTCTTCCTCTATGTTGTTTACGGAATCTAGTTCTTTTGGGGTTATAGTTGATGGTTGTTTCAGAATTCCATCTCTACTACAGAACTGGACGTGAGAG